GGTTCCGTCAGGTTAGCTATATGTTGTGTCGTGTCAACTATTTCTACGGAGGGTGGTAAGATGATATCTTGAGCGGTTACGTATCTAGGACCCCTTACGCAAATCGACGCGTCTCTAACTCCATAGAGATTACTTCTCAATACAATTTCTTTCAAATTTTGTAAGATTTCATGTACTGATTCCTCAATACCTACTATCGTAGAATATTCATGTGGCACCTTCTTAGATTTTGCACGTGTGATACATGTTCCTTCTATTTCTCCAAGTAAGGCCCTTCGCATGGCAATACCGATGGTATCAGCTTGACCTTTCATAAGTGGTGACAGAATGAAACGACCATAATAAAGACGCTTACTGTCTACTCTTGATTCAACACACTTCCACTGTAGTGTTCGAGTGGATCCTGCTACTTCCTCTCGAACCATACTATACTAGTATTATTATTTGATCATTTATTTCTCTTGAAATCGGTTTAATTCTTATTTCTACACACGTCTTTTTTTAGGAGGTCGACATCCATTATGTGGCATAGGTGTTACATCACGTACGAAGCTTAATAATATACCACTTCTACGAATGGCTCGTAATGCTGCATCTCTTCCGAGACCAGGACCCTTTATCATAACTTCTGCTCGTTGCATACCCTGATCAACCACTGTACGAATAGCATTTACCGCTGTGGCTTGAGCAGCATAAGGTGTTCCTCTTCTTGTGCCTTTGAATCCAGAAGTACCGGCGGAGGCCCAAGAAACTACCCGACCTCGTACATCTGTAACAGTTATAATGGTATTGTTGAAACTCGCTTGAACATGAATAACGCCTTTTGGTATTCTACGTCCATTCTTACGTGAACCAATACGCCCATTCCTACGTGAACCAATTCTTGGTATAGCTTTTGTCATATTTTATCATCTCATATTTATGAGTCAGAAATATACAAAAAGAAAAGATACGGAGATATCCATTTCATGTTAAAACAGATCCTTTACCTTATTTTTACATATATATATATATTTTTTTTTGAAAGTTCTTTTTTAGAAGAATTACCCTTGTCTCTGTTTATGTTTCGGATTGGAACAAATCACTATAATTCGTCCACGCCTGCGAATCAGTCGACATTTTTCACAAATTTTACGAACGGAAGCCCTTATTTTCATATTTTTTATTCCTTACCTTAATTCTGAATCCACTTCTTGGAAGAGAATAAGTCTCTTGAATTTTTTTTTTAACTTCGAATTGTATACCCATGGTTAAAAAAATAACCTAATCATTCGAATCTTTGTTGCGAAGTCGATAAATTATACGTCCCCTGGTTGAATCATAACGACTTACTTCAATTTTTACTCTATCTCCCGGTAGTATCCGTATAAAACTGCGGCGGATCCTCCCTGAAACATATCCTAGAATTAGATCTTCATTATCTAAACGGACCCGGAACATACCGTTGGGAAGTGATTCAGTAATTAAACCCTCATGAATCAATTTTTGTTCTTTCATTCCAGGTAACCTCCTTGAAGTATCAACTAATGGAGGAATAGTTATATAACTCACTTTTCCTCTCTATTTTACAAATAGGAAGTTAGAGATCAAATTCGGATACCAGAGGTGGAAGATTACCATATATAACACAAAATTTCTCCTCCAATTCTTTCTAGTCGAGCTTCTCGATCTGTTATTATACCTCGAGAAGTAGAAAGAATTACAATTCCCATTCCACCTAAAATCTTAGGAATTCGTTGATAGTTGGAATAAATTCGTAAGCCGGGCCGGCTGATACGCTTTAAAATGGTTCTAGTTTTATATATTCCTTTTCTGGTTTTTCTATGTCGCAGAGTTGAAACCAAGAAATATTTGTTACTCTCCTGATGTTTCCGAACGTTTTCAATAAAACCTTCTCGTAGAAGTATTTTAATAATGTTTTCGGTGATATTTGTAGATGCTATTCGAACCCTTCCTTTTTTATCCGTGTCAGCATTTCTTATAGAAGTTATTAGATCGGCAATAGTGTCCCTACCCATGACGAACTAGAATTATAGGTTCCTCCTAATTTTGATATAATCAACATGTTTCCTTTTTTTTATTTTTTTTTTTATAAAGTATATACGTGAGACACAATCTACTAATTTGATCTATTTGATCTATTTCAGATACCCTATACTATATCATAGTCTCATCTACTACTATTTATAATACTTCGGGAGCTAATGAAACTATTTTAGTAAAATTTAACTGTCTCAATTCTCGAGCGATCGCACCAAAAACTCGAGTTCCTTTTGGATTTCCTTCTTGATCAATGACAACTGCAGCATTGTCGTCATATCGTATTATCATACCGTTTTCACGTTTGAGTTCTTTACATGTACGTACAATTACAGCTCTAATTACTTCTGATCTTTCTAGAGGCATATTGGGAACTGCTTCTTTGATTACAGCAACAATAACATCACCAATATGAGCATATCGGTGATTACCAGCTCCTATGATTCGAATACACATCAATTTTCGAGCTCCGCTGTTATCCGCTACATTCAAAAGGGTCTGAGGTTGAATCATATCATTTTTATTTCAATCTGTTATTTCAATGCAAAAGTATGAAAGAAAAAAAAGAAATATTGTCCGTCCAGAAATAAATAAACCTGCGGTTGTTTTTTCATCCCCAATACCCCTTTTTTTTTAGTTCTACATCTCTATCCTGAAATAAGAAATTGAGTTCGTATAGGCATTTTGCGCGCAGCTATTGAGATAGCTGCTCTAGCTACAGTTTCTGATACTCCACCCATTTCATAAAGTATTCGACCCCGTTTAACAACGGATACCCAATATTCAGGGGATCCCTTCCCCGAACCCATACGTGTTTCCGCGGGTCTTACTGTAACAGGTTTGTCGGGAAATATACGTACCCATATTTTTCCACCACGACGCGCATATCGTGTCATTGCTCTTCGCCCTGCTTCTATTTGTCTAGCTGTAATCCAAGCAGGTTCAAGTGCCTGAAGAGCGTATCTGCCGAAACAAATATGATTGCCTCGACAAGATATTCCTTTCATTCTTCCTCTATGCTGTTTACGAAATCTGGTTCTTTTGGGGTTATAGTCGATGGTTGTTTCTTAATTCCATCTCTACTGCAGAACCGGACATGAGAGTTTCTTCTCATCCAGCTCCTCGCGAATGAAAGGATTCAAATTCAATAAAATAATATTATAGATACACATTAATAGGTACACATTAATAGATAATACACCAAGTAATGGCTTTTATTGATATTTAATTTCTTACATAAGAAGGAAGATGTAGATACAAGATATACAATACAGCTAGACGTGTGTGTACATTTATGTATCTTTATAGATAATGTAATGTTTCTCTTTTTTATTTTTATAACATGACGAATCCTTTCCTTATTTTTTTTTTTACCTCTATCGAATTACGACAAAAGATTGTAATCCAATAAATAGAGGTTTCGCGGGCGAATATTTACTCTTTCCTGTTTCATTCGAAGGTTCAATTCATAACCTCTCAGAATAAATCAATTTTTTCTTGGTCCGTTCCGCCATCCCACCCAATGAATTATTAGGATTCGTTTTCAATAGAAGCCTATGCAGTCACAGGTTCTGTCGTTCCCATAGCTTCTCCATTAATGGTTAGGTCCGAACTTTGCAATGGAGCTTCCAACAAAATTCGTTCCCAAGTAAATTTCCTCAGTTTTTATTAACCTGAAGGCTCTTTATTATTTTATTCTATTTTTAATTATTTCATTTTTAAATTCTTATATTTATAATTATCTTATCAGTATTGATTATCAGTATTGATGCTTTATCACACTGCCCTTTATGACGTGATTCATAGACCATACATATTGGAATCATATATCATTGATATTTTTGTTCTTTCTTTCTATCATCCTTCCATTTATCCACATCCCTTTATTTATTTTTTTTTTTGCTTTACAACCCATAATCAGATCTATTTTTTGTTGAAAGAATTTCAGTTGCTACAACCATATGATAGATCCACTCATTCATATAGTGACTGTTTCTTGGGATCTCGACAATACGAAGCAATAAGTTGGTTATTAGTTTATTTTATATAATTACAAAGTTTATAGCAGGGGTCAGTTTGTTTTTTTTTTGAATCCCAACTTGAAACTATAAAGAAAAAACTAACGAGTCACACACTAAGCATAGCAATTATACCAAATGATCAATCGAATTTATATTTAACCTTATAGAATTAGAATTGTTCATTTTTTTATTTTTAACGAAAAAAGAATGAAAGAGTTTGTCATTTTTTGTTTTATCACTGGACAGAATGGGAAGACAAGGTTGATTATTCCTCGTCTACAAATATCCAAATTTTTATACCTAATACTCCATAAATAGTTCGAATTGTATAGGAACAATGATCAATTTTAGCGCGAATTGTTTGTAGGGGAACTCTACCCTCTCTGATCCATTCAACACGTGCAATTTCTTTTCCGTCGATACGGCCTGCTATTTGCACTTGAATTCCTTTTGTATCTGTTTGTTCAGTTAATTCAATAGCTTTTTTCATTGCTTTTCGAAACGAAACTCTATTTTTTAATTGTAAAGCTATATATTCTGCAAGAATATTAGGTTGTCCATAAGGTTTTTCAACTCTTGTGATAGCAATGTTGAGTCTCCGGTTTACAGAATGAAACTCCTTTTGTACATTCATCTGTAATTCTTCGATTCCTCGTGTTTGCCCCTCTATTAATAAATTTGGGAATCCAATATAGATTATGACTTGGATCAAATCGATTTTTTTTTTAATTGTTATACGTGCAATTCCTTCGAAACCTGAGGATATTTTCCTTTTTTTTTGTACATAGTTCTTGATACAATTCCGTATTTTTGCATCTTCCTGTAGGCCCCCAGAATAATTTTTTGGTTGTGCGAACCAAAAGGAATGATGACTTTGAGTTGTACCAAGTCTGAAACCAAGTGGATTTATTTTTTGTCCCATATTTTTCTATTCTATTT